GGTAGAATATTCATGCGGTACTTTATCAAATTTTACACGTGTGATACATGTTCCTTCGATTTCTCCAAGCAAAGCTCTTCGCATTGCAATGCCTATTGTGTCGGCTTGACCTTTCAGAAGTGGAGACAGAATAAAACGTCCATAAGAAAGGCGTTTACTCTCTGTTCTTGATTCAACACATTTCCACTGTAGTGTCCGAGTAGATACTGTTATTTTCTCTCGAACCATAGTAATATTATTTCATTAGATCATTGAATCATTTATTTCTCTTGTTTCTCTTGAAAGTTCTTCAATGTGCATTTCTACACGCGTCTTTTTTTCGGAGGTCTACAGCCATTATGTGGCATAGGGGTTACATCCCGTACAAAAGTTAATAATATACCACTTCTACGAATAGCTCGGAGAGCTGCGTCTCTTCCGAGACCGGGGCCTTTTATCATGACCTCTGCTCGTTGCATACCTTGATCAACTACTGTACGAATAGCATTGCCTGCTGCGGTTTGAGCAGCAAATGGTGTCCCTCTTCTCGTACCCTTGAATCCACAAGTACCGGCGGAGGACCAAGAAACCACCCTACCTCGTACATCTGTAACGGTGACAATGGTATTATTGAAACTTGCTTGAACATGAATAACTCCCTTTGGTATTCTACGTGCACTCTTGCGTGACCCAATACGTCCATTCCTGCGCGAACCAATTCTCGGTATAGCTTTTGCCATATTTTATCATCTCGTAAATATGAGTCAGAGATATATGGATATATCCATTTCATGTTAAAACAGATTCCTTATTTATGTATCGTTTCGTTTAGCGAGTGTGATTATCCCTGCCTTTGTTTATGTCTCGGATTGGAACAAATTACTATAATTCGCCCCCGCCTGCGGATTAGTCGACATTTTTCACAAATTTTACGAACAGAAGTTCTTATTTTCATATTTGTCATTCCCTATCTTAAATTGTAATTTACTTCTTGGAAGAAAAAAAGTTTCTTGAGATTTTGCATCTCGAATCGTATTCTCACGAAAGGGGTGTTCAAACCACTTAATCCTTCGAATCCTTGTTGCGGAGTCGATAAATTATACGTCCTCTGGTTGAATCATAACGACTTACCTCAACCTTGACTCTATCTCCCGGTAGTATCCGTATAAAACTACGCCGGATCTTTCCTGAAACATAACCTAGAACCAGATCTTCATTATCTAAACGAACCCGGAACATGCCATTGGGAAGCGATTCAGTAATTAAACCCTCATGAATCCATTTTTGTTCTTTCATTCCAGGTAAAGTCCCCTTGAAGTATCAACTAATGAAGGAGGAACAATATTAGACAACTCGTCCCTTTTCTTTTTTATTTTACAATTTAAAATTGTAAGTTTTGGGTCCAATTTGTATATTAAAAAGATTACCATATATAACACAAAATTTCTCCGCCGATTCCTTCTAGCCGAGCCTCTCGGTCTGTCATTATACCCCGAGAAGTAGAAATAATTACAATCCCCATCCCGCCTAAAATTCGAGGAATTCGTTGATAATTAGAATAGATTCGTAGACCAGGTCGACTGATCCGTTTTAAATTTAAAAGATTTCTACAGGGCCTTTTCCTATTCCTTCTATGTCGCAGCGTTAAAACCAAAAAATCTTTGTTGTTTTCTCGATGTTTTCTCACGTTTTCGATAAAACCCTCTCTTAAAAGGATTTTGACAATATTTTCGGTAATATTAGTAACTGTTATTCGAACCACTCTTTTTTTATCCATATCAGCATTTCGTATAGAGGTTATTACCTCAGCAATAGTGTCCCTACCCATGATGAACTAAAATTGTTGGTGACTCCAAATTTGATATAATCAACATGCTTTTTTCTTTTTATTTATTTATTTATTTATGAATTTGAATAATTAAAGGTATATGCGCGAGATACAATCAATCTATTTCTTAATCCATTTCTTTCAACTATCCCACTATAAAATAGCGCGATCCCCTTTTATAATACTTCGGGAGCTAATGAAACTATTTTAGTAAAATTTAATTGTCTTAATTCCCGGGCGATCGCGCCAAAAATTCGAGTTCCTTTTGGATTTCCTTCTTGATCAATAACAACTGCAGCATTGTCATCATATCGGATTATCATACCGTTGTCACGTTTGAGTTCTTTACAGGTACGCACAATTACAGCTCTGACCACTTCTGATTTTTCTAGGGGCATATTTGGTACTGCTTCTTTGATCACAGCAATAATAACGTCACCAATATGAGCATATCGACGATTGCTAGCTCCTATGATTTGAATACACATCAGTTCTCGAGCCCCGCTGTTATCTGCTACATTTAAATGGGTCTGAGGTTGAATCATATTATTTTGTAATCTGTTCTTTTAATGCAAAGGACAAAAAAAAGAAATATTATTTGTCTAAAAAGAAATAAGCAATTTTTTTTCATACCCAAGACTCATTTCTGTTAGTTCTACCTTTTTCTCCTTTATCCCGAAATAATGAATTGAGTCCGTATAGGCATTTTGGATGCTGCTATTGAAATAGCCCTTCTAGCTATATTTTCTGTTACTCCGCTCATTTCATAAAGTATTCGACCTGGTTTAACAACAGCTACCCAATATTCGGGGGATCCTTTCCCCGAACCCATACGTGTTTCTGCGGGCCTTAGTGTAACGGGTTTGTCTGGAAATATACGTACCCACAGTTTTCCACCACGACGTGCATTTCGTGTCATTGCTCGTCGACCGGCTTCTATTTGTCTAGATGTGATCCAAGCGGGTTCAAGTGCCTGAAGAGCATATTTACCGAAACAAATACGATTCCCTCGATATGATATTCCCTTCATTCTTCCTCTATGTTGTTTACGGAATCTGGTTCTTTTAGGGTTATAGTTGATGGTTGGTTATGAATTCCATCTCTACTACAGAACCGGACGTGAGAGTTTCTTCTCATCCGGCTCCTCGCGAATAAAAGGATTAAAAAAAAGATTTCGAATCTTAATTAAAGTAATTAACTAATTAAGATATACATGTATTTAAATGGAATCGTGGGATTTTTTGAGATTTCATCTAATCTATTAGCAATCTTTCATCTAATCTATTAGCAATCTATAGATCTTGTTTAAATAGACAATTAAAGATTTTAGTTTCTATTTTCGAAATCATATTGTTATTTTGGAATATAAATAGACCCAATTTTTTTGTTTTTATTTTTATCGTCCAAATTGATCAATTAAAAAAAAGAAAGTTTTCGCGGGCGAATATTTACTCTTCTATTTTCATTTTCGGCTTGTCTCCTGACTTCTTACAATAAATGAATTGATCTCCGGTTCATTCCGCCATCCCGACCAGTGAATCATTAAGATTCCTTTTTCACTAAAATCTTTTGCATTCACAGCTTCCATCGTTCCCATCGCTTCTTACTTAATGCTTAGGTCCAAATTTGACAATGGAGCTCATAATGAAATTTGTTCTTGAGTCAATCTTCTCAGTCTTTATTGGCTCGAAGCTCTTGATTTTTTTGTTTTGTTCTATAATCTATAAGAAGAGTCATTTAATTATGTTATGGAAGAATCAGTATTGATGCTTTATTACACTGCCTTTTCTGAGATGACTTCTAGACCGTACATATTGGAATTCTATATCATTGATATTTTTTTTCTCTCTTTCTCTCATCCTTCCATTTATCTACATCTTTCTTCTCTATTTTGCTTTACGGCTTAAAACCGGATTGATTTTTTTTGCAGAAACAAAAAATTTCAGTTGCTACAAAGATATGACCGATATATCATATCTTGACTGGTTCTTTAGATCGAGATAATGCGAAGTAATGAGTTGGTTATTAGTTCTATAATTATTAGTTCATACTATGGTGCTGGGCTGGTCTTTTTTAATCCTAACCCGAAAAAACCAACGAGTCACACACTAAGCATAGCAATTTTCTCAAAATAAATGTCAATCGAATTTTTATTTAACCCTATAGAATTAATAATTAATTGATAGTTTTGAGCAAAAGAATGAAGGGGTTTCTCTTTTTTATTTTATTTATGTTAAAAGGTTTATGTTAAAAGGAAAGGTTTATTATCCCTCGTCTTTATTATTCCTCGTCTATAAATATCCAAATTTTTATGCCTAATACACCATAGATAGTTCGAACTGTATAGGAACAATAATCAATTTTAGCTCGAATGGTTTGTAGGGGAACCCTACCTTCTCGAATCCATTCGACACGCGCAATTTCTTTTCCGTCAATACGACCTGCAATTTGTACTTGAATTCCATTTATATCTGCTTGTTCAGTTAATTCAATAGCTTTTTTCATTGCTTTTCGAAATGAAACTCTATTCTTTAATTGTCCGGCTATAAATTCTGCAAGAATATTAGGGTTCCCATAAGGTTTTGCAATTTTTTTGATAGCAATATTAAGTTTTCGGTTCATACAATTAAACTCTTTTTGTAGAGTCATCTGTAATTCTTCGATCCCTCGCGGTCGACTTTCTAGTAAGAATTTTGGGAATCCCATAAAGATTATGACCTGGATCAGATCGATTCTTTTTTGAATCTCTATACGTGCAATTCCCTCTAAGGCAGAAGAAATTTTCATATTCTTTTGTACATAATTTTTGATACAATTTCTTATTTTTTGATCTTCTTGTAAACCCTCCAAATAATTTTTTGGTTGTGCAAACCAAAGAGAATGATGACCTTGGGTTGTACCAAGTCTGAAACCAAGTGGATTTATTTTTTGTCCCATATTCCCCCACTATTCTACATATCACGATACGCCATAGCTGTATACTTATTTTTCCATCTAGGTTTTTTTAACGAATCTATCTCTACATATTTATCATCTAACGATATATCTTTCATTACAATAGTTATATGACAGGTAGTTTTTTTTATCGGATAACTACGCCCTCGAGCCCTAGGTTTGAATTTCTTGATGGTAGTACCCTTGTTGACTTCGGCTTTACTAATGACTAAATTGGCTTCGTTGGAAGCCATATTGT